CTTAGCATAAAAAAAAGAAGTTTTTTTAAAAATATTGTTTCTTTCATTATTGTATTGGATTTCACCAAATGAAAAAGATTCATTTAATTTTAATAAATTATTACTTTTAGAACTATAAAAAATCTTTCTAAATGTAATGACTAGAAGTGCTACTGATAATAATGATCCACAAAGAAGAGCCGCATAGCTCAATATCATCATACTTACGTGCATTATTAACCACTCCGATTGTAGAGCGGGTATTAATATTGTGGGTTTATGTATTTCATTTAAAAGACCCGACGTAGCAAAGCCTTGGGTAAAAATAGTACTTGAGGCAGTTATTGTGGTTAAATAATTTTTTCGTTTTTTTAAATAGGGCACTATATGAATAAGGGAGAAACTCCATGAAAGAAAAATTAATGATTCATATAAATCACTTAGTGGGAAATGGCCCGAATAAATCCAACGAGTGATTAATAATCCTGTTAGACATAAAAAAGTAGCTAGCATCCCCTTTTCTGACGAATCATATGGTTTTATGATTTCATTGCCCAATAAGGTTATCAAATGAATTGTAATCACAATTGAAACAATAGAAAAGGAAATATGAGTTAATATATGCTCTAAAGTTGAAAATATCATAAAAAAGAAAAAGGTGGGGATCCCCCATATTAATATTAATTATTGGGAATTTAATTTATTTTTATTATAGGATCTATTGGATCTCGTTTAGAAGATGGCATGCCGCCACTCGGACTCGAACCGAGATGCTCTAGCACTGCTTCCTAAGAGCAGCGTGTCTACCGATTTCACCATAGCGGCTTGCTCGAATTCATAATAGCCTATTTATATTCAATAGTCGAGATTGAACAAGTCAATTCAATCAAATATGTTTTTTTAGTAAAAATGAAATTGATAAAAAAATGAGTTCAAAAGTCAATTTGAAGATTCATTAGTTTCATTTATTTTTCTTTAAGTGTCCATTTATCTTAGGGCTTTTTACGTAGTTTATGCGATTCTAAAATCGAACTCTTGCAGCTATAGAAATCTCTTGCTAGAATAAAAACATTTTTTACGCTTATTGTCATGTCATTATTTCTGGTTTATCTGATTTCATAATCATAGATTTTAAACAAAAAAGAAATTTTCTCAATGAATCTAAAACTATTTTGTATTTGGAGTACTGCGAATTGACACTTGTACATAATATAATAATATCTCAACAATCAAGTTCTTTTATTGATTCTTTTATTGATGATCTGAAAATTGGAGATATATGGTAAATCCATTACATATGCTAAATGCAATAAATTAAGAAGTTAGTTTTTAACATGGAATCCATTAGTTTCAACAATCTGCCCTTCCCGAAAAGATAAAAAATTTTATTTATTGGAATTGTAAAGGTCGATGGGGAAAAAAAGACTCCCCACCACCAAAATATGAGTGAAAACATACAAAAAAAATAAAAAATTGTATTTATTTTTTTATTTAGATTTAGAATTCAGAAAATAGAAGAATTATTCTTTTAGACATAACATTAAGATTCTATTTCATATTAATATGAACTTTGAATCAAATGCATTTCGATTATTCCAATATTTTAGGACTTATTTGTTTGTCGTACAAAAAAACTTTTTGAATTCCCGGTAGAAAGAGATTTCCCTAATGACAAAGCTTTTAACGACGCCCAATATCCTTTCATTTTCCAAATATTTTTACGAATACGCTTTTTTGATATCGAAGTACGTTTTTTTGGAACTGCCATTTAAAAATGAAGAAGTTACTCATTGTTATAGTTGGATGTGAAAGACATCTATTGTTCTATTATTATTCTTATTCATTATCTATTTTTTCTCTAAATAATATAATATTCTCTTCATAAAAAAGAAATATAGATATGTCAAAGATCCATGAAAACTGGATCAAAAATGACTCGAAATAACAAAATATTCCGTAAAACCAAAAATGAATTTTTGGTTTGGAACTATTGGTTCGCGTTGTTTATCTCTCAAAGTTATATCTTTAGAATCTGCATGTCATAGAAATCAAATCAAACTAAAAAAAAAAAAAAAAAGAATCTAAAAGACCTTTATTTTCGGCATTCTATACTTGATTTACATGTAATCAAATACTAGGATTGTACTTTTTACTAATAAATTGATAGTCAAACTAGAAAAAATACAACTAAATTCAATTTTCAAATTCGAATGAGACTAGTAATAAATCTGTTAAAAGATACGTGGTTTGATAAAAAAGGATCTCAGTCATTTTTGATCCTTTCTCGCTAAAAAGTTCATTTTAGTTCCATATTTTTCTAAACTTTACTAATAAATTGTTTTGATTGAAATAGAAAACAATCAATCCCATAATGAATTAGTTAATTAATTGAAAATTAGTTAATGAATTGAAATAAACTAACTAAAATCAAGAGTTTTTTTCATTAGACCGATGACCTTAGTTAATCTTATAATTCGTATCCGCATCAAGTACTCTTTTTAGGCTAAATTTTTATCCTTGCTCTATGAATATAAATTTTGATTACGATTACAATAAATTATTATATTTTTATTTTCCTATTATAAGTGTTCGTTTTTTTATATGTCACTTGGTCATATCATTTGACCAATTGTAACTTCTTTTTTGAATATTTGAACGGTTTTGAAAAGACTCAGAATTAATAAATACTAATATAAACTTCTTAAATCAGTTAGTGCATATTTTGATTTTTTATTGACTTTTTCGAAAGGTAAGATCCGGTGAATCGGAAACAATTAATTAAGAATAAAAAACTTTTTTTATGGAACAGACATATCAATATGCGTGGATAATACCTTTTCTTCCACTTCCAGTTCCTATGTTAATAGGGTTGGGACTTCTTCTTTTTCCGACGGCAACAAAAAGTCTTCGCCGTATGTGGGCTTTTCAGAGCGTTTTGTTGTTAAGTATAGTCATGATTTTTTCCATGAATCTTTCTATTCAGCAAATAAATAGTAGTTCTGTCTATCAATATGTATGGTCTTGGATTATTAATAATGATTTTTCGTTAGAATTCGGATACTTGATCGATCCACTTACTTCTATTATGTCAATACTAATCACTACTGTTGGAATTTTGGTTCTTATTTATAGTGATAATTATATGTCTCATGATCACGGGTATTTGAGATTTTTTGCTTATATGAGTTTTTTCAGTACTTCTATGTTGGGATTAGTTACTAGTTCAAATTTGATACAAATTTATATTTTTTGGGAATTAGTTGGAATGTGTTCGTATCTATTAATAGGATTTTGGTTCACACGACCTGTTGCAGCAAAGGCTTGTCAAAAAGCCTTTGTAACTAATCGTGTTGGCGATTTTGGTTTATTATTAGGCATTTTAGGGTTTTATTGGGTAACGGGGAGTTTCGAATTTCGTGATTTATTCCAAATATTCAATAACTTGATTTCTAATAATGAGGTCGATTTTTTATTTGTTACCTTGTGCGCTGTTCTTTTATTTGCCGGTGCGATTGCTAAATCTGCACAATTTCCTCTTCATGTATGGTTACCTGATGCGATGGAAGGGCCGACTCCTATTTCGGCCCTTATACATGCTGCTACGATGGTAGCAGCGGGCATTTTTCTTGTAGCCCGACTTATGCCTCTTTTCATAGTCATACCCCACATAATGAATTTTATCTCTTTGATAGGGATAATAACAGTTTTTTTAGGAGCTACTTTAGCTCTTGCTCAAAAAGATATTAAGAGGGGTTTAGCCTATTCCACAATGTCTCAATTGGGTTATATGATGTTAGCTTTAGGTATGGGGTCTTATCGCAGTGCTTTATTTCATTTGATTACTCATGCTTATTCTAAAGCATTATTGTTCTTAGGATCGGGATCCGTTATTCATTCAATGGAAACTCTTGTTGGGTATTGTCCAAAAAAAAGTCAGAATATGGTGCTTATGGGAGGTTTAACAAAACATGTACCAATTACAAAAAATTCTTTTTTATTAGGTACACTTTCTCTTTGCGGTATTCCACCCCTTGCTTGTTTTTGGTCCAAAGATGAAATTCTTAATGATAGTTGGTTGTATTCACCTATTTTTGCAATAATAGCTTGGTCTACGGCGGGATTAACGGCATTTTATATGTGTCGGATTTATTTACTTACTTTTGAAGGACATTTAAACGTTCATTTTCAAAATTACAGTGGAAAAAGGAATACCCCCTTATATTCAATATCGCTATGGGGTAAAGAAGGTTCAAAAATAAGTAACAAAAACTTTCGTTTGGTAACTTTATTAAAAATGAATAAGAATGGACGTCCTTCTTTTTTTTCAAATAGAGTATATAAAATTGATGAGAATGTAAGAAATATGACCCCGCCCCTTCTTTCTATTCCGAATTTTGGCAATATCAAGACTTCTTTGTATCCTTATGAATCGGATAATACGATGTTATTCCCAATACTTATATTATTTATATTTACTCTGTTCGTTGGATTCTTAGGAATTCCTTTAAATCAAGACGTGGATCTATTAACAAAATGGTTAACCCCGTCTATAAATCTTTTACATAAAAATTCAAATAATTCAATAGATTGGTATGAATTTTGTAAAGATGCCCTTTTTTCAGTCAGTATAGCCTCTTTCGGAATATTTATAGCATTTTTTTTATATAAACCTGTTTATTCATCTTTTCAAAATTTGGACTTAATTAATTCATTTTTTAAAATGGGGCCTAGGAGAAATTTTTATGACAAAATAAAAAATGCTATATATGATTGGTCATATAATCGGGGGTACATAGATGCCTTTTATGGAACATTCTTGATTGTGGGGACGAGAAAATTGGCCGAATTCACTCATTTTTTTGATAGACGAATAATAGATGGAATTCCAAATGGAGTTGGTCTTATCAGTTTCTTTGTAGCAGAGGTTATTAAATCGGTAGGGGGGGGACGTATTTCTTCTTATCTGTTCTTTTATTTTTCTTATGTATCCATTTTTTTAGTAATTTACTACTTTTTGAATC